ACATATTCCAACCAATTCCCAAAAAATATAAATTTGTATCAAATTAGAACTAGTAACTAATCCCAACATGGAAGTACTGAAAAAACTCATATAAGCAAAAAATCTTACATATCCTTGATCATGAGACATATAATTATCACTATAAATAAGAACCATAATTCCAACAGTAGTGATTAATATTGACATAATAGAAGTAAGTGGATCAATTAAGTAGCCGAATTCTAAAGAAAAATCATTAGTGATGATCCAAGACCATACATATTGATAGATAGAACTGCTATTTATTTGCTGAATAGACAGATCAATCGAAAAAATCATGACTATACTTAACAATAAAATACTATGAAAGGACCACATACGACGAAGATTTTTTGTTGCCGTGGGAAAAAGAAGAAGTCCCACCCCTATTAACATAGGAACTGGAAGTGGAACGAAGGGTATTATCCACGCATATTGATATGTCTGTTCCATAAAAAATAAAAAGTTTTTTATTCTTAATTAAGTGTTTCCGATTCACCGGATCTTATCTCTTTTGAAAGGAGTCAATAAAAAAATCAAGATATGTACTAACTTAAATAGAATTTTCTAATTTTATATTCTTACTTATTGTTTATTGTGAGTCTTTCTTAAATACTTCAACTATTCAAATCAAGAAGTTACAATTGGTCAAATGATATAACTAAAGTACTCGTAAAACGTGAATACTTAGTTAGTCACTAATATATTTATGAAGATACCGAAAATGAAAAATTCAATGATTATTAAAAAATTTCTAGTCATAGAGCAAGTATAAAGAATTATACTAAAAATACTAATATGAATCATAGGATTAGATTAACTAAGATCATTAACCTGGCCTAATGAAATAAGAACTCGCTATTTTAGTTAGTTTATTCAAAATCATTAACTAGTTCATTATGGAATTGATTGATTTATTTCCAGTCTAATAAAATCAAAAACATTAAAGATTCCATTTTTTCAGTAAGCAACAAGGGTGGGGTTCTTAAACCTTTCGATGTATTTTAGTACATGTAAATTAAATGTAGAACGACGAAAATAGGCAGAAATAGAAATGTAGGGTCTTTTTGATTCTTTATGTTATAGAGTTCAACCAATTTAATTGCTAGGGCACGGCGTATTCTATAGATTTGAATAAGAAAGAGAAATAAAAGTATCAATATCAATCAATACTAATTTTTCTTTCTTACGAATATTGTATGGACTAGAAAAACCATTTTCTTTTTGAAAAAAAAAATCATATATCCTCTTCTTCTAGTAATATTTTATGCAATTTTCACATATCTTTCACCTATCTACATTTATATGAAAATAATATTATCTAGAGAATAAAAAGAACAATTCGTTTTGAACAATAGATGTCTTTCACATCCAACTATAATAATGAGTAACCTCTTGATTTTTAAATGGCAGTTCCAAAAAAACGTACTTCTATATCAAAAAAGCGTATTCGTAAAAATATTTGGAAACGGAAGGGATATTGGGCAGCGTTAAAAGCTTTTTCGTTAGGGAAATCTCTTTTGACCGGAAATTCAAAAAGTTTTTTTGTGCGACAAAAAAATAAGTAATAAAACGTTGGAATAATCTGAATTGATTTGACTCGAAAAAGGTCCATTTCATAATTAAAAATGAACAATTTACATTACCTATTTTTATTATTGTTGGGATAATCAATATGAAATGGACCTTTCTTTTCGCCTATGATATGTGGAATAAGAATTCATTCTGTTTAATGAATTCTACAACTAATACTTTTTTTGTTTGAAAAAAGAATAAAGACAGGATACAAGGTTTTAACCCTCTTTTAGTATGTTTTTTCATTTCCAAGGTGGGGAGTTTTATTTTCTCCATCGAACTATTTGTTACAATTCCAATAATAAATAAGAAAATTCTTTTTTCTCTCTATATCATATCTATAGAAGAGCAAATAGAAAATCTTTAGCTAAGTTAAAATTAATGAATTGTTGATACTAATTGATTCCATTTTTAAAACTTTTTGTGTAACTTTCAGACTTCTTAATTTCCTTTCTCTAAATTATTATATAGATCTCCCATATATCTTTCGCTTTCAACCCAATCAAAAAAGCCGTTAGCTTAGTTAGAGTGTACGAAAAATGTGTCATTTTTAAATAATTCAAAAAAAATGGGGTCTATTTTGTAAAAATGCATTTTTTTTTGAGTTCGATCGCGGTAGAACTATCTAGTTCCAAGAGTTCAATCTCAGGAAAGCATAACCTACACGAAAGTCTTAAATTAATTTAATAAACTGACACCCTAAATGAAAATAATGAACTTTCAAATCCCTATTTGAATGAATTTGGATTTATCAGTTTAAATCTTTCCTAAAAAACATTGCATTGAATTTACTCCTCCAATCTCGACGATTGAATATGAATAGGCTATTATGAGTTCGAGCAAGCCGCTATGGTGAAATCGGTAGACACGCTGCTCTTAGGAAGCAGTGCTAAAGCATCTCGGTTCG